GGGGGGGGRAACGGATTCGAGGAGTCGCGGAGTTATGGGAGGGGAGGGCGGCGAGCCTCGAGGCGACAGGCCGGACGGGCGGGCGGTCGTCCGGGCAGCGGGAGCGACGGCGGGCCTAGGGGTGGCGCGGTGTCGGCGAGTGACGAGTGGACGGGGGCGGGGAAACCGCGACGCCGGGAGTGTGCGGGTGGGCGAGGAGGGGAGGGGCGTGGTCGGGCAGAGGTTGTTTTATTATAAAATATAAGCGGAAGTTCATTGTAGGTGTGAAGATCTGGTGGAGAGTTAGATATTCATTCTAGTGTTTTAGCTTCAATCAAGTTTTCTTGTGTCTTGTTTTCGAGTAGCTTTTTTCCTTTCGTACTAAAAGTCTCTTTTTTATTTTTAATAACTGTAGATAGAAACCTTCCTGTCTTGCGACGGAATGAACTCAAATCATGTGAGATTTTAAAGGTCGAACAGACCTACCTTTGATAACTTCTGCATTATCAGGATATCTCAATTCAACATAGAGGTGACAAACTTTGTCTTCGATATGATCTCTAAAACAAAATTATCCTGTTATCCCTAAGGTAGCTTTTATTTTTTAATCATTGATTTACTTTCTTAAGTTCAATGGGTCATTATAGCCTACTTTTGTAATTGTTAAATAAATTTATTAAACAATAAGTTATTTTTATTAACTTTGCTAGTCTTCGTTCTTTTTAGAAGACAGTCGCCCCAACTAAACTACCTAACTTTCTTTTATAATCATTTTTTGATGATCTTTATCAAAAAAGTTTATAGTTAAGCTCTATAGGGTCTTTTCGTCTTACAGTTTGAAATAGCGTCTTAACTATTATCTTAATTTCATAAAATTTTTACTTGAGACAGTGTAATATTCGTTTAACCATTCATACTATCCATCAATTAAATGGCGATTGATTATGCTACATTACCACGGTCAGGTTACCGCGTCCGTTTAATTATTTTTAAGATTTTTCAAGTCTTTTGAATTAATAATCATTGGGCAGGTCACACCTTCGATTTTTACGAGGGCTATGTTTTTGGTAAACAGTCGATATTAATTTTGCCGAGTTCCTTAAGTAAAATTTCTTTTTATTTTTATACCCTCTTGATTTAGATCGATACAGTTTTTTTTTAACTATTTTTTCTTTTAATTTTTTTAGTTAGAATTCCTTATTTATTGAGAATCTGTCTTTACTTATTCATGAATTAAAATAAGAATTCTTGGGTATATCTTTTGTTTTACTCATACTTATATGATTTCTATTGTTAGTTTTTCAATTTATAATACAATATATTCTACTACTCTAATATTCAGAATTTTGATTCATTTTTAGTGTTAAATTTTGAACTTAATTCTTTTAACAAAAAAACTTTTACGTACTTTTTTAAAGATGGCTGTTTCTAATCCTACTTTTTTGTTGTTTTTATGTTTAAGTTATTTTATTATAAATGATTCAACATCTTCATTTCTGATTAAGTTTGTTTACTTTTTGATATTTAATGTTTGAATTAAATATCTTTAACCCTCGCCTAAGGGGTTTTACTTAAATAAATTTCGTAGAAAACCAGCTATATCCAAACTCGATTAGTTTTTCGCTGCTAATTGCAAATCTCTCAAAAATTATTCTACATTTATTGATTAACTCTTAAAGTTGTCCACAATTAGATCGTTTGGTTTCGGGTAAGGTTTATTTATTCGTAATTTTTTTAGCCTTTTAGCTTACAAACCTTTTTTCTTATAAGTCCATTATACAAAAGGTAAATGTTTTTCATTATTTTTTATTAATTAATTGATTTCTATTTCCCTCACGGTACTTTCTTTATAGGTGTTTTTCATTTTACCTTTGTGAAATTCATTTTTTCTTTAGAATCTTTTAGGAATTGATTTCATTCGCCATTACTTTCAATTCTTTTTTTGGTATCAATATACTAAGATGTTTCAGTTCTTTTTGTAAATATATTTTTATAAAGTTTTTTATTTTAATTTTTGTTAACTTTATGAAAAACCCTATTATAATTAATTAATTTATCTATTTGTTTAGAAAGGTGGAAGTAAACTTTTTTTATCTTATAAGTTTTTTTATTCTATTTATAGTCTAATATGATGAAGAGTTTTTTATATTTACCTTTTTATAACGATGCAGCTGAGATAGGTCAATTAAGTTTTCAGGATAGCGGATCACCTGTTTCTCAGGATCTGATTTTTTTTCATGATAATATCATGTTTATAATAATAGTTATTTTAGTGATAGTGGGTTGAATGATGATTTCTGCCATGTTTAATAAACATTATTATAAGTTTCTTGTTGAAGGAACTTTGATAGAAATTGTTTGAACGTTAATCCCCGCTGTCGTTTTATTATTTATAGCTTTTCCTTCTTTACAATTGTTATATTCTATGGATGAAATTGTTGATCCTTCTTTGACTATTAAAGCTATAGGTCATCAATGATATTGATCTTATGAATATTCTGATATAAAAGAAGGATCTTTAGAGTTTGATTCTTACATGGTTGCTAGTTCTGATCTAAAGGAAGGGGATTTGAGATTATTAGAAGTAGATAATAGATTAGTATTACCTGTTAATACTCAAGTAAGAGTTATTGTTACAGGGGCAGATGTAATACATTGTTTTGCTGTTCCTTCTTTGGGTGTTAAAGCTGATGCTATACCTGGTAGATTGAATCAGGTTGGATTCCTTATTGACAGACCAGGAGTATATTATGGTCAATGTTCTGAAATATGTGGTTCTGATCATTCTTTTATGCCTATAGTAGTTGAGGGAGTTTCTCAAGAAAAATTTGTTAATTGAGTTTCTTCAATGGAAGAGGAAGAATAATATTAAAGGAGTTTATCTCGTAGGGAATTTGATTAAGTAGATCAAATAGTCTTCAAAACTATTAGTGTTGGTTCGAATCCAGCATTCCTTGTTATGTCCCAACTTGATTTTTCTATCGCATTTGGTCACTTTTTTATTTTTATTTTTTTTATTTATGTATTTTTTCACATATTGATAACTTTCTTTTACAAATATAATTATAATTTAAAATTACGTAATGTAAAAGAGAGCTATGATTTGGATATTCAAAAATCTGATGAAGAAATCAAAATTGTAAAAAGGATTCTTAATTTATAATGTCATCTTATTTTGATCATTTTATATTAACTAAAATTATAACCTATTATATAAGTGATTCTTTTTTTATATTCATTTTTGTCCTAATAATGTATACAGTTGTTTTTAAAAATTCTTATTTAATCCCTTCAAGAATACAAAACATTCTTGAATTAATTTTTGAACATTGATATACCGTAGTCAAAGATAATTTAGGGGAAAAAATGGATTATTATGTATTACCTTTAATTGGTTTATTTTTATTTTTATTAGGTGTTAATTTAATGGGATTTTTTCTTTATACTTTCCCTTCTACAACTCATTTATTTTTAACTTTTGGTTTAGCTTTTATTATATGATTAGGTGTAATTATATTTGGAGTAAAAACATTTAGGAGTTCTTTCTTAAGTATGTTTATGCCATCTGGTTCGCCTTTATTACTATCTCCCTTTTTAGTAGCAATCGAAATGGTTAGTAATTTATCAAGACCTGTTGCTTTGGGAATGCGTTTAGCTGCTAATTTAACAGCAGGGCATATTTTATTAGCTATATTAGCTGATTTTGGTTGTAAATTACTTTTTTATTCTTATAGTTTTGTTAATTTATTTCCAATCTTCATAATTATATTCATGACTGTTTTAGAGGTTGGTGTATTAGTAATACAAGCTTATGTATTTACTTTATTATCAATGATTTATTTAAAAGATAGTATAATATTACATTAAATGGAAAAATTTTATCACCCTTATCATATGGTAGACCCAAGTCCTTGACCTTATGTCATGTCTTGCGGAGCTTTTTTAACTACTCTTGGAGCAGTTATTTATTTTCATTATAGTCAAATGTTTTTATTATTAATCGGTTTTTTGATTATTTTATTATGTTTGTTAACTTGATTGAAAGATGTCATTAGAGAATCTACCTTTCAAGGTTATCATACAATAGCAACAGTAAGAGGTTTGAAATTAGGATTTTTGTTGTTTATAATATCTGAGGTTTTATTCTTCTTCAGTTTTTTTTGAGCTTTCTTTCATAGTAGTTTATCACCTTCTATAGAAATAGGAACTATGTGACCTCCACTGGGAGTCAACCCTTTAAATCCTTTTTCGGTTCCTTTATTAAATACTGCTATACTATTAAGCTCCGGGGCTACTGTTACTTGAGCTCATCATAGTATTGTTCAAGGTAATAAAGATCAAGCTTTAAAAGGCCTGATTTTTACAGTCTCTTTAGGGTTTATATTCACTTTACTACAAGCTTTTGAGTATGTTGAAGCTCCTTTTTGTATTGCTGATTCTGTATATGGCTCTACATTTTTTGTAGCTACAGGTTTTCATGGACTTCATGTTATTATTGGTACAATTTTTTTATTTGTTTGTTTAGTAAGATTAAATTATTCTCATTTTACTAGGTCTCATCATTTTGGATTTGAAGCAGCTTCTTGATATTGACATTTTGTAGATGTTGTTTGATTATTTTTGTATGTTTGTATATATTGATGAGGTTCTTAATTAGCCTTAAGGCGTTGTAAAGTAAACTAATGGTAAGTTATTAGGCTCATAACCTAAGTATAAAAGTTCGATTCTTTTCTTTACATGTGGTATTTAATTATATATATTTATTTTTCATTTTTTTAATCTTGTTAATCTTATTTGTGGAAATGAATTCGCTAAACATAAATTATTGATTGTTATTATTTTTCTTTCTTGTAATTATCCTAGTTATACTAAATTGAAGTTTAATAAATTTAAATTTTGTTAATAAAACATTATTTAAAAATAATTTATCATTCTTATTATGTATAATTTTTACAATTTTATTAGTAGGATTTTGAAAAGAAGATAGTTTAGACATTTACTTTTTAAATTTTTTGGTTTTTTTTGGTTCTTTAATTATTATTAATACAAATCAATTATTTTTGGTGTATTTAGCTATCGAATTACAAACATTTCCAATTTTTGTGTTAATCTGTAAAGAAAAATTTGAGATCAAAGCTTCGGAGGCTGCTTTAAAGTATTTTATCTTGGGGGCTTTGTCTTCTGGATTTTTTCTTCTAGGTTGTTCTATGCTTTATTTAAATGGATTGACTTTAGATTTGAGAATATTCCAACTTTCTCAACACGTGAATTCTTTTGTTGAAATTTCTTGTATATTCATTATAATATCTTTAATTTTTAAATTAGCTTTATTTCCTTTCCATTTTTGAATAGCAGATATCTATGAAGGTAGTTCCTTAAAAACAATTACTACAATAGCTATTTTACCTAAGATTAGTGTAATTTATGTGTTTATGCAGGTTTTAAATTATAATGATTTTATGACATTAGTGGGTTTAATTTCAGTTGTTGTTGCAAATATTAGTGCTTTAAATCAAAGTAAGATAAAAAGATTGTTAGCTTATAGTGGTATTAGTCACTTTGGATTTATAATTCTTATGATCAATTTTTTTAATGTCGAAAGTTTGCAAGTTGGTTTCTTCTATTTAATGATTTATACGAGCATAATTGTTGGAATGTTTTTACTTATGAAAGAAACTTTTTTCACAAAAGATTATTATCTTATTGAATTAAGTGGTTTAAATAATTTGACAATTATTTTAGGACTTTCATGAGTGATACTATTCTTATCAATCTCAGGCATACCACCTTTATCTGGGTTTATTTCGAAATGATTTTTTTTTTCAAATCTTGTAAGTGAAAATTATATTTTTTTAACGGTGTTGTTAATTTTAGCTTCTGTTATAGGAGTTGGTTATTATTTGAGAATTGTTAAAATTATGATTTTTCAAAGTAAAAATGATTATTTTAATTGATCCTATATTTTAAGTAAAAAATCCAAAGACAGTACATTGAATTATGTAATAATTGGTTGAATTATATATTTAAATATTTTTCTTATTTTAAATCCAAATTCTTTCTTTATGCCTATCTATTATTTTTTGAACTATATTTATTAAAGTGTATTTATTAATTCTATTATTACCTTTATTAAGTTTTTTAGTATGTTTTATTTTTGGAAGAAAAGTTGGGAATGAAGGTGTTAAAATAGTGAGTGTTTTTTCTTTATCTTTAACTTTATTTATTGTTTGTATTTTGTGAAAAGACATAAATATGAATCAAGAAATTTTTTACATCAAACTTTGAGATTGGATAAATGTAGGAGTTTTTAATTCTTTTATTCATATACAATATGATCAGATTGTCGCAACAATGTTAATGTTAATTATTTTTATCTCTTTGTTAGTTCATTTATATTCTACTTTTTATATGGAAGGTGATCCTCATTTACCTAGATTTATGTCTTATTTGTCTTTATTTACTCTTTTTATGATCATATTGGTGACAAGCTCCAATTTAATACAACTTTCTATAGGATGAGAAGGAGTAGGATTATGTTCATATCTCTTAATAAACTTTTGATATACTAGAATTCAAGCTAATAAATCAGCAATTAAAGCTATGGTTGTTAATAAAGTGGGGGATTTGGGGATGCTTCTTGCAATGATGTTGATATTTCTATCTTTAGGATCTTTAAATTATAATGTACTTATTCCAACAAGCTATTTTTTAGACTATCCTTATATTATGGATTTTTCATGTTTTTTATTACTTATAGGAGTGATAGGTAAATCAGCTCAAATTGGTCTTCATATGTGGTTACCGGATGCTATGGAAGGCCCAACTCCAGTTTCTGCTTTAATTCATGCAGCTACAATGGTAACAGCAGGAGTTTTTTTAATTATAAGACTTTCACCATTCTTTGAAAAATCCCCTACTGTTTTAATAATTATCATTTTTGTGGGAAGTTTAACAGCATTTTTTTCTGCTAGTATTGGGTTAGTTCAAAATGACATAAAAAAAGTGATTGCTTATTCAACCTGTAGTCAATTAGGTTATATGGTTATGATTTGTGGGTTTTCTTATTATGATTGTGGTTTATTTCATTTATTTAATCATGGGTTTTTTAAAGCTTTATTATTTTTAAGCGCAGGTTCAATTATACATGCTATAAGAGATGAACAAGATATTAGAAAAATGGGAAACTTAATTTATTATCTCCCTTTTTCTTATATTTGTATTTTAGTAGGTTCAATTTCTTTAATGGGTTTACCTTTTTTAACAGGTTTTTACTCTAAGGATTTAATATTAGAAATAGCTAATACTGAATATATTTATTCATATGCACTATGACTTGGTTTATTAAGTGCTTCTTTTACTGCCTTTTACTCCTTTAGATTAATATGTTATGTGTTTATTAATAAAACACAATTGAATAAAATCAATTTGATGAAAATTCATGAAGGGGGATGAAATTTAATCATTTGTTTATTTGCTTTATGTATATTAAGTGTATCCATTGGTTATTTTACTCAATTTACAATTATTAGAGACTACGAACCTCTTATTATTTTGAATAATGACAAAATGAAACCTTTATATTTGACAATCTTAGGAGTTTTATTATGTTTACTGTTTTTCTTTAATATTACATTATGATGGAAAAGCTTTACTAAAAAATCTTTTAAAAAAGTATATAGTTTTGTTTTAGGTTCTTGGTATTTTGATTATTTAATTAATCACTACATAGTGAAACCTTTTATGAAAGTGGGTTTTAATGTTAGTTATAAATTTATTGATAATCAAATCTTAGAGTTTTTTGGTCCTACTATAATTTATAATAAAGTAACTTCTAAAGCCAATGAACTAAGTAAATTTTATTCGGGTAATATATCTATATATACATTTATGTTTATAGCATTTATTTATTGTTTTTTAATAAAATTTTAAGGTATAACCTTGTTTCTTTTGATTTTGGAGAAATAAAGGCAAGAAAATCGTTTATACATGTTTGTGAAAGCTTATAAGTGAGTTAATGCTAATAATTATTAGTTTATATCAGGATGAGGAATTTTAAAAGTTTATTATCCTAAGACATAAAGCTTAAGCCACGCCTCTACTGTAACAAAGAGAGGTATATACAGCAGTAAAGAATACTATACAATTAATTTAAATTAGATATGGGGGTTTTCTTAAATTTTGTCTAATCAAGTGCCAGCAGACGCGGTTAAACTTGAAAAATAAGTCTTTATTATAAAAAAGGTTTTTATGTGTAGAATGTATATTTATTACAACTTTAATGTTTTTGAATCGGTTAAATGAACAAAAATTTTTCATTTAAAAAACAAGATTATTTGTAAAATAGTTTCAAACATGAAAGAAGAGGAATCAAATAGGATTAGATACCCTAGTAGACTCTTTTGTAAATGAATAATAATTTTACCTGAACAGTACGCTTTTAAGAGTGAAAATCAAAAATTTTGACTGTTTATCTTCTAATTAGAGGAATATGTAATTTAATTCGATAATCCACGAAAAATCTTACCTAATCTTGAAATTCAGGTACTGCATGGTCGTCGTCAATTTAATTTTATAGATTAAATTCAATTCAAAATTGAATGAAGTCAGATATTATGGTCCTAATGATTAGGGATATTATGTATTACAATATTTATATATTTAAATTTGGAGTAAAACTGAAATGTTTTATGAAAGAGAATTTAATAGTAATCAAAAATCACAACGTTTTGATGAATAAGTTAAGTTATGAGTACAAATTGCCCGTCGCCTTTATTAATAGTTATCTAAAAATAGAGTAAGTCGTAACATAGTGGGGGGAAGGGAACTTCTCCCTGTGATTATTTCACATGGAACAACTATATCCACTTTTTTCCCTTTTATTAATTTTTTCTGTTTCAATGGTTATTATTTCCACAAATCCTATACACTCCATTTTCTGATTAGTTTTAACTTTTATCTATAGTGCATGTTTTATACTAGTTTTAAAATTTGATTTTATATCTCTTATGTTAATTATAATTTATGTTGGAGCTATAACAATATTATTCTTATTTGTAATAATGATGGTAGACACTTTACAATTGAGAAAAATAGTTAAGATTGAAAATATTATACCACTTGTTTTTATTATCTTTTTAAATATGTTTATATCATCTTGATGATTGGTAAAAAGTAACAGATTTAATGAAAAATCATTTAGTTTAGAATGAGATTTAGAATATATAAGTTATATTAATAATTTATCTTTAAATCTTTATGTTAATTATTGATTTTCTTTATTGGTGATTAGCCTATTATTATTAATAGCTATGATAGGAGCTATAATTTTAACTCTTGAAACTTCTTTAATAACTAGAAAACAAAACTTATCTAAACAACATCAAAGAAATAATTCATGAACTTAGAGTACACATTAATTATTCTAGCATTGTTTGTATCTATATTATTATCTTTTTTAATTTCTTTTCTATCTTTCATACTCACCGAGAAAAGTCCTGATAAAGAAAAAGTCTCTGTTTATGAATGCGGGTTTGACCCTTTTCATACTCCAGGAGAACCTTTTTCAATTAGATTTTTTTTAATAGCAATATTGTTTTTAGTATTTGATTTAGAAATTTCTTACCTGTTTCCATGATCTTCAAGCTCTAATATAATTAATTTTGAGGGTCAATTTATTATTATTTTATTTATAATAATATTAGCTATTGGTTTAATTTACGAATGAATAAAAGGAGGTTTAGAATGAGAATAATGGAATATTTAAATTTCTTACCGTTAATTATGTTTTCTTTAAGTCTGATAGGGATTGTAATAAATAGATCTAATATCATTTTAATTTTGATTTGTATAGAAATAATGCTGCTTTCAGTATGTATAAATTTTTTAATCAATTCTTTTTTAATTGATAATTTATTAGGTCAAATTTATTCTATTTATATTATTACTGTTGCAGCAGTAGAATCTGCATTAGGTCTGTCTATAATGATCTCATTTTATAAAATTAAAGGTTCTATATCTTTAAGATTGCTAAACTTACTAAAAGGATAATGAATACTATAATTTTAGTTTTTTTTACCATTATTAAATTTTTGATTATTATAATTCCAGTTTTAATATCTGTCGCATATTTAACTTTATTAGAAAGAAAAACAATAGGATATATTCAAATAAGAAAAGGACCAAATGTTGTAGGAATCTATGGTTTATTACAACCTTTAGCTGATGGTGTTAAGTTATTTTCCAAAGAGATGGTTATCCCAAATCATGTTAGTATATCTTTATATTTATTTGCACCTGTTTTAGCATTAACTCTTGGATTAGGTATATGATCGGTTTTGCCCTTACATAGTAATGTATCTCTAAGTAATCCGTCTTTAGGCATGCTCGTTATTTTTGCTTTATCTTCAATTAGTGTATATGCAATTCTAATATCAGGGTGATCCAGTAATTCAAAATATGCTTTCCTAGGTGCTTTAAGAGCAGCAGCTCAAATGATAAGTTATGAAGTCTCTATTGGTCTAATTATAATATCTAGTTTACTATGTGTAGGGTCTTTTAACTTAATGACCTTTATAGAAACACAAAAACAAGGGATATCTTTATGAGTTCCACTTTTACCTGTAGCTTTTATGTTTTTTGTGTCATGCTTAGCAGAAACAAATAGAGCTCCTTTTGATTTAACTGAAGGAGAATCAGAATTAGTATCAGGGTTTAATGTAGAATATTCATCAATGTCATTTGCCCTATTTTTTTTAGCTGAATACTCTCACATTATTTTTATGAGTTTCTTATTTGTTATTCTGTTTTGAGGGGGTTCCTTTACATTTTTAGATTTCAATCTTATGAATATATTAAAATCAATGTTTATCGTATTTTTATTTGTTTGAGTAAGAGCGTCATTCCCAAGATTAAGATATGATCAACTTATGTTACTACTTTGAAAATCTTATTTACCATTAAGTTTAAGCATGATCATTATAACAAATTCGCTTATTTTAATTTTAAATGCTCTTCCACCTAAATTATGTTTTTAAAAATGATTTTAATTTTACCAATTTTAGCAATTTTTCACTTGTTGTTTATAAATAAAAACAATAAAAGAAGTTTAGAAACAATTTCTCTATTTTGATCTTTCATTATTTTCATAAATTTTATAGTTTTGGTTATAGTCTATAATGAAAAATCACAATTCCAATACTCACTGTGATTGGATTGGTTTAATTCATCTACTTTTGGGTTAAATTGAGGTTTAGTTGCTTTAAGCATAGATGGTATATCTATATGATTTCTAGGCTTAACTATAATTCTAATACCCATTTGTTTAATTATGAGCTGAAAGGCAATTAATTATTTAAAAAAAGAATTTATTATAGCATTATTCTCTATTATGCTTTTATTAATCTATGTTTTTTTGGTTTTAGATTTATTAATGTTTTATATATTTTTTGAAGCTATACTAATACCAATGTTTATTATTATAGGAATTTGAGGTTCAAGAGAAGAAAAAGTAAAAGCAGCTTTTTATTTTTTCTTTTACACCTTAGTAGGAAGCTTATTGATGCTAATTAGTATATTTAAAATTTATTCTATGTTTGGAACAACTAATTATCAAAATTTATGTACCTTAGAAATACCTCTCCAATTGCAATATTGACTATTTTTAGGATTTTTGGCAAGTTTGGCTACAAAAATACCTATGATACCAGTACATATTTGATTACCACAAGCTCACGTGGAGGCACCTCTAGCAGGATCAGTAATATTAGCAGGTATACTTTTAAAGTTAGGAGGTTATGGTATGATAAGGTTTTCATTTATCCTATTTCCTATAGCAAGTGAATATTTTTCTCCTCTAATCATCTTATTTAGTATTTTAGCTTTAATCTACGCAAGTTTAACAACTTGTCGACAGACAGACCTTAAAAGATTAATCGCTTACTCATCGGTAGCACACATGGGTTTAGTTACTTTATCTATATTTACACATTCTATTGAGGGATTAATAGCATCTGTAACAATGATGTTAGCTCATGGGTTAGTAAGTTCAGCATTATTTATGTCATCTGCTATTTTATATGTAAGATTTCATTCTAGACTTATAAAATATTTTAAAGGAATTACTCTAACAATGCCTTTATTTTCATCATTAACTTTAATATTTATAATTGCTAATATGGGTTTCCCGTTGACGTTTAATTTTATAGCAGAATTCTTATCTCTACTAACTGCATTTAAGTATTCCAAATTTGTGGCTATATCAATCTGTTTAGGATTATTATTAAGTACAGTTTATTCACTGTATCTTTACAACAGAGTTTTTTTTGGTACCATATCTTCTCACCTTTTATATTCGAGAGATCTATTGTCTTTTGAGTTTCAAGGTTTCCTACCTCTGTTGGTGTTAACAATTTTACTAGGTATTTTACCTAACTTAGTATTTAAATCAACTTTATACAGTAGTTATATTAATATTAGCCTTTAATGGCTCTCTTAAAATGAGAATAAGAAAAACAAATCCAATATTTTCACCAATTAATTCTACAGTAATCGATCTACCTTCTCCGGTTAATATTAGTTACTTTTGAAATTATGGCTCTCTATTAGGATTATGCCTTGTTATTCAGATAATCACAGGAATTTTTTTAGCTATGCATTATTGTGCTGACGTTAATCTTGCTTTTGCTTCTGTATCACATATCATGAGAGATGTAAACTATGGATTTCTACTAAAGTATATCCATGCTAATGGGGCTTCTGCATTTTTTTTATGTGTTTATATTCATATAGCAAGAGGTTTATATTATGGTAGTTATTTAAGAACCCACTTATGATATTCAGGTATAGCAATATTTTTAATTATGATGCTTACTGCTTTTATAGGTTATGTTTTACCTTGAGGTCAAATGTCTTTTTGAGGTGCTACTGTTATAACTAACTTTTTATCTGCTGTTCCCTACATAGGTAATGACATAGTCCAATGAGTTTGGGGAGGTTTTAGTGTTAGTAATTCTACTTTAAATAGATTTTTTAGTCTTCACTATTTATTTCCATTTCTACTAGCTGGGTTAATAATCATACATTTAGTTTTATTACACACAAAAGGTTCAAACAACCCCACAGGGTTAGATTCGAATTCAGATAAAGTTCCTTTTCATATTTATTTTACAACAAAAGACTTTTATGGATTTATCTTATTAATAATTGTTATTTGCAGCTTAGTCTTTTATTATCCAAACACACTAGGAGATCCTGAAAACTTCATTAATGCAAACCCTCTAGTGACCCCAGTCCATATTATGCCAGAATGATACTTTCTATTTGCTTATGCTATTTTAAGAGCAATACCAAATAAATTAGGAGGTGTCATAGCCTTGGTTATAAGCGTTGTTATCCTAGCTATATTACCTTGAGTACATACTTCTAATCTAAAAGGGTTAACTTATAGACCAATAGCTAAACTATTTTATTGGATGTTTGCAGCAAATTTTATATTTTTAACATGGATAGGTTCAAAACCAGTAGAAGATCCTTTTATTTTCCTAGGTCAAATATCAAGCGTCCTATACTTTTCATACTTTTTAATTATAATTCCAATTTTAGGAATAATAGAGAATAAAATCTTATTTAATAAATAAAATGTTCACGCTTGCGTAAAATATGAACAATTATTTAACACGTTGAGTATTTTCCACAAATCATAAGGATATAGGTACTTTATATATTGTATTTGGTGCTTTCTCTGGTATGGTAGGAACAGCTTTAAGTATGTTAATCAGATTAGAACTAGCCTCTCCAGGTGCTATGTTTGGAGATGATCATTTATATAATGTCATAGTAACAGCCCACGCTTTTGTTATGATATTCTTTTTAGTTATGCCAGTATTAATAGGAGGATTTGGAAATTGATTTATCCCTCTTTATATAGGTGCTCCAGATATGGCATTTCCAAGACTTAACAATTTAAGTTTTTGATTATTGCCACCAGCTTTACTATTGTTACTAGGTTCTTCATTAGTAGAACAAGGAGCAGGAACAGGATGAACTGTATACCCACCATTAGCTGGGCCACAAGCACATTCTGGAGGTTCTGTCGATATGGCTATATTTAGTTTACATTGTGCAGGTGCCTCATCAATAATGGGTGCTATAAACTTTATAACCACTATTTTTAATATGAGAGCCCCAGGTATGACCTTTGATAAATTACCTTTGTTTGTATGGTCAGTATTAATAACAGCTTTTCTTTTGTTATTATCTCTACCTGTATTGGCAGGTGCTATAACCATGCTATTAACAGATAGGAATTTCAATACTACTTTTTTTGACCCAGCAGGAGGGGGAGATCCTATACTTTACCAACACTTGTTTTGGTTCTTTGGTCATCCTGAAGTTTATATTCTAATATTACCAAGCTTTGGTATAATATCACAAATTATACCAGTTTTCTCCTCAAAAAATCAAATATTCGGTTATTTAGGAATGGTTTATGCTCAACTTGCAATAGCCTTTTTAGGTTTTATAGTATGAGCTCATCATTTATTTACCGTTGGAATGGATGTTGATACAAGAGCATATTTCACCGCTGCTACAATGATTATTGCAGTACCTACTGGTATAAAAATATTTAGTTGAATCGCTACAATGTATGGAGGTAAAATAAGATTTACTACACCAATGGTTTGAGCTACAGGGTTTATATTTCTATTTACATTAGGAGGATTAACAGGAATAGTTTTAGCCAATGGTTCTTTAGATATATTACTTCATGATACCTATTACGTAGTCGCTCACTTTCACTATGTACTATCATTAGGTGCTGTATTTGGTATGTTTGCAGGATTCTACTTCTGATTTGGTAAAATAACAGGCTATTCTTATAACGAGACCTATGGAAAAATACACTTTTGAATTACCTTCGTGGGAGTAAACCTTACATTTTTCCCACAACATTTCCTAGGACTAGCAGGAATGCCAAGGAGATATTCAGATTTCCCAGATAGCTTAGAAACATGAAACATGATAAGTTCACTAGGATCTACAATATCTATAATAGGCGTCGTATGATTTATATTTATAATTTACGATGCTTTTGTAAGAGAAGAAAAATTCATTTCATGAACACAAGAAAACTTGATTGAAGCTAAAACACTAGAATGAATATCTAACTCTCCACCAGATCTTCACACCTACAATGAACTTCCGCTTATATTTTATAATAAAACAACCTCTGCCCGACCACGCCCCTCCCCTCCTCGCCCACCCGCACACTCCCGGCGTCGCGGTTTCCCCGCCCCCGTCCACTCGTCACTCGCCGACACCGCGCCACCCCTAGGCCCGCCGTCGCTCCCGCTGCCCGGACGACCGCCCGCCCGTCCGGCCTGTCGCCTCGAGGCTCGCCGCCCTCCCCTCCCATAACTCCGCGACTCCTCGAATCCGTTYCCCCCCCC